TTACAGTAATTTACATTCATAAAGTAAGGATAAAAAATTATACTAAAACTCAAAAGAGTACTTGATTCTGATATAAATCATAGGATTACCTAAGATTAAAACTTGTTCTAATAAAATAAGAACCCATTCTTTTAGTTAGTTTGTTCCAAATCATTAACGAGTTCATTATGGAATTTATTTCTTTTTCCCATCTCGATAAAAAACCCCCTTTTTATAGGGAAGGCTATAAGATCCGACATTTTCTATAAAATTCTTTTTTATTTATCCAAAGGGGTAAAAAAAATCCCTAAGATCTCTTTTATCAAACCATGTATCCTTTAACAGATTAATTGCTTTAATTACTGGTCTCATTCGAATTTAAAAATGGAATCTAGAAGTATTCTTTACTCGAGTTTGACCAGTTAATAGAAAAAAGATTATTAAAGTTTTCATTAGGCAACAGGTTTTAAATCCTTCGGTATTTTTTATTCCGTATAAATGAAATATAGAACGAAGAAAATAGACAGAGATTAAAATGAAAGGTCTTTTTTGGATTCTTTCTTTTATGAAGTTCAATTAATTCGATTTCTCTGGCAGAACATCGGATTCCATAGATATAGATGTGAATCATAAACAATAAAAAATAAAGGTACCAATCAATAAAAATGAGTCTTTCTTACGAATATTGTATGGATATAGAAAAACCCTTTTTGTTGAAAAAATAACATATATTTTTTTTTTTATTTTTTTCTATCTCTAGTAATATTTTCTACTATATTTCACATATCTCTATTTTTTTATGAATAGAATATTATCTAGAGAATAAAATAAATAGATAATGAATAGTAAAGAACAATTCGTTTTGACCAATAGATGTCTTTCACATCCAACTATAACAACGAGTAACCCCTTCATTTTTAAATGGCAGTTCCAAAAAAACGTACTTCTAGATCAAAAAAGCGTATTCGTAAAAATATTTGGAAAAGGAAGGGATATGGGGCAGCCTTAAAGGCGCTGTCATTAGGTAAATCTCTTTCTACCGAAAATTCAAAAGGTTTTTTTGTGCGACAAACACAAAAGTCATAAAAAAAGATTGGAATAATCTGAATCAAAAAATTGGCTCATTTCGTCGTTAATATGAAATTAAAAATTTCCACTACCTGTTGTTTGGGGCTAATCAATCTGAAATGGAACTCGCTTCGCTATTTAGGATATGTAGAATAAGAATTCTTTGATTTACTAAAATTAGAATTTCTAATAAAAAAAAAAAACCTTTTGAAATAAAGAATAAAGACAAGATCCAAGGTTTGAACCTTTTTTTAGTCTTTTTTATCCCCCTTTTTTTTTGGGGGGGGGGTCCTATTTTCCCCATCAATCTATTTGTCACAATTACAATAATCAAAGTTTTTTTCTCTCTATCTATAATAAGGTCAAAATAAGGTCAAATTTAAGATCTTTAGTTAAAATTAATGAATCGTTGAAACTAATAGATTCCATTTATTTTGAAAACTTTTTGTTTTTGTGTAACTTTATGACTTCTTATTTCTATGAATTAATATATAAATCTCCCATATATCTCCCCCTTTTAACCCAATCGACGAAAGCCTGGAATATTTTGTCCGAATAATATGTCAGTTTTGAATAATAAAAAAAATAGGGTCTATTTTGTGTTCATTGATAAAAAAAGAAAACTTTTTGAGTTCTATCACTAACTAGAACTAGAGTTTTTAGTTACAAGAGTTAGATTCCAGGAGAGGCACCAAAGCCCTAAGGTAAAAAAAAAATGACACCCTAAAATAATGAACCTTCAAATTCCTATTTGAACGAAATTTTATTCATCTATTTTAATCTTTACTAAAAATTTTTCGTTGAGTTGACTCCTTCAATCTCGACGATTGACTATGAATAGGCTATTATGATATGAGTTCGAGCAAGCCGCTATGGTGAAATCGGTAGACACGCTGCTCTTAGGAAGCAGTGCTAGAGCATCTCGGTTCGAGTCCGAGTGGCGGCAGGCCGTCTTCTAAAATAGATACAATAGATTCTATAATGAGAATAAGATTCTATAATGAATTCAACTCCTGATTTCTATTTCAGGACTCCTCTTTTTAACATTTTTATGATATTTTCAACTTTAGAGCATATATTAACTCATATTTCCTTTTCAATCGTTTCAATTGTAATTACAATTCATTTGATAACCTTATTTGTCGACGAAATCATAAAACTATATGATTCGTCAGAAAAGGGAATGATAGCTACTTTTTTATGTATAACAGGATTATTAGTCACTCGTTGGATTAATTCGAGGCATTTCCCGCTAAGTGATTTATATGAATCATTCGTTTTTCTTTCATGGAATTTCTCAGTTATTTATATAGTTCCGTATTTCAAAAAAAAGAAAAACCATTTAAGCACAATAACTGCGTCAAGTGTTATTTTTACCCAAGGCTTTGCTACTTCGGGTCTTTTAACTGAACTACATCAATCCGCAATAGTAGTACCCGCACTCCAATCCGAG